AATCACTACCCCCCCTTTTGTATTTCCTTAATTTATTTCCTTAATTGAATTTCGGTTGATTAGGACGAAGTTCCTTAAAAACCTCTGCCTTCTTTAAAATATCCTGAACAGTTTCTGTAGGTTGAGCCCCTTTTTCAAGGAAATATAAAATAGCAGGAACATTTAAATAAGTTTGATTCTTTATCGGATCATAAAAACCCACTTTCTGAAGATCTTTTCCTTCTCTTCGGGATCGAACATCAATTGCAACGATTCGGTAGACGGCTCATTGGGATAGATGTAGATGAACAACACCCCCCCTAGAAACGTATAGGAAGCTTTCTCCTCGTACGGCTCGAGAAAAATGATTGATTCGAAGTTTTGTCTCTGTATGGAATTCTATCTAAGAAATGACAACTGGATCCATAAAATGATCAAAGCAATTAAAGATGTAAGTCTTTTTTTCTTCGTTCTTCCTTAAAATGAAAAAGAAACCATTCGTACTCTCATAACTCAAGTTGGATAACTTTCAAACAGTTCAAAGGAAAATCTTTCGGCAATTTCATTTATTGAGCGGTCTTTCCTCCTTTTTTGTTTGTCTCGTTTAAAATCGGATTCTTCAGTCTGATCCAATTATTAAGACAATTTAAAAGGTGTTTCCTTGTTCTGGGATCCTTTATCTTTGTTTTATTTTAAATCATTGGGTTTAGACATTACTTCGGTGCTTTTGAATCCTTTCAAAATGGCAGCAACATACCCTTTTTGCGATTTCTATGAAAGAATCCTACAAGATGATGGATTCCCTCGTGAAACACTTTGGATCGAAAAAGTTTGATCAATTCCAATAAATTTTTTAATTTGAAACTTGCTCGAATTGGATTCTTTCGATTTCCATACCTAAGATATATTTACGAAGTTGTTTCAATTTTTTTATTGATTGGCATTAACCCTAGACCCTTGCCCCGAGAAATAAATTAATACTTTCTACTCGAGCTCCATCATGGACTATTTACATTCCAAGCCAACAAAAAACGAGGGGTTCTAGTGAAACAGAACCAATGATGTCGAGCTAAGAGCACCTTCATTCTTACAAAAAATGGTGGATGTACAAATCCACAACGGATCGTGTCCTTCAAGTCGCACGTTGCTTTCTACCACATCGTTTCAAACGAAGTTTTACCATAACATTCCTCTACGAACCGGTATGTAATTGATTCAATTATGGAATCATGAATAGTCATTGGTTGGGCTGATGTATAAACACCATAATCTATAGTATTTTCTATATCTTCTATATCTATAGTATATAGATATAAATAATACTATAGATATAGGTGGATAAAGATTTTTCTGAAGAAGTCTTAGTAAGACCCCATCGCTAATATTAATTAAATAATATTAATTAATAAATATATATATAATAAATAATAAGACGAATAAACGAATTCTTTTTGATTCTGCATCTTCACGTGACTTAATAGGAGAGAAAGATTCAGCTTCTAAGGAATGATTCAAACTATTTCTCTTTCGAAATTTCGAATAAATTTCGAAAGTTCCCCTTTCGACATCATTATTCCAAGAAAATTTGATAGTTAAAAATCACTTTTGATCATCTTAGTAAAAAAGATAAGTCTTTTTTTTTCATCTGATTGATAAAATCCAAAGAATGGGGAGGGTTTCGTATCTATCAATTCGATCAAATAGACTGAGCAATTGTCACCGTTTATAGATATTGAAATGAACGCTTTACCATTACTGATTAACTCCTATCTACCCCATTCTATGGGACTGATGCAGCATAAATCAAAAGAAGGGGGTGTCCTAGTCTTTTTTATTTTTACGAAATGCGAGCTGTCTAGGCACAAAGCCAAACAAGTCCAGATTAAGTCCAGTTTTTGCTCCTTTTTTCTATTTTAGCCTACCTCATTGATTAAGAATTAAGAGACTTAGTGAATTTAATTAGTACCAAAAACCCCCTCTTGGCGAAAAGTCAAGAAATCTATAAAAAATAAAATGGAATCTAATTAGGCTAATTTAGGGGGTAGAGAATACGAGATAGGGAATATGGATTCTTTCGCATCTCGATTCAGTTTTTGAAAAAAAAAAAAACGATTCATCGAAGAAAAAAATCAGAAACAACAATCACATTCCAGCTAACATTTCGATTTTAAACAGAACATTGTTAAAAAAGCAATCTATATTGTCAGAGAATATATATGTTCTGGGACGGAAGGATTCGAACCTCCGAATAGCGGGACCAAAACCCGTTGCCTTACCACTTGGCCACGCCCCATTTAGATTTCTATGCGATACTAATAAAGTATATTGCTGGTTTTGTTTGTTTGTCAACTCTAGCCCAAATATCTATAGAATAGATTAGATTGGTATTCGGATTTTTCTATGTTTTTGGTATGTGTAGATATAGAATTCAACTTAATTTATTGATCATTACATATAATTCAATTAAGATATTGTATGAAAATATGATTTTTTCGATTCTCCTTTGAGAAAAGGAGGATTT